AATAATAAACCAAAATCCCCGACACGATTAGTTACAAAGGCTTTTTGACAAGCATTTGCCGCAACAGGTCGTGTGAACCAAAACCCTATTAATAGATACGAACATATTCCAACCAATTCCCAAAAAATATAAATTTGTATCAAATTAGAACTAGTAACTAATCCCAACATGGAAGTACTGAAAAAACTCATATAAGCAAAAAATCTTACATATCCTTGATCATGAGACATATAATTATCACTATAAATAAGAACCATAATTCCAACAGTAGTGATTAATATTGACATAATAGAAGTAAGTGGATCAATTAAGTAGCCGAATTCTAAAGAAAAATCATTAGTGATGATCCAAGACCATACATATTGATAGATAGAACTGCTATTTATTTGCTGAATAGACAGATCAATCGAAAAAATCATGACTATACTTAACAATAAAATACTATGAAAGGACCACATACGACGAAGATTTTTTGTTGCCGTGGGAAAAAGAAGAAGTCCCACCCCTATTAACATAGGAACTGGAAGTGGAACGAAGGGTATTATCCATGCATATTGATATGTCTGTTCCATAAAAAATAAAAAGTTTTTTATTCTTAATTAAGTGTTTCCGATTCACCGGATCTTATCTCTTTTGAAAGGAGTCAATAAAAAAATCAAGATATGTACTAACTTAAATAGAATTTTCTAATTTTATATTCTTACTTATTGTTTATTGTGAGTCTTTCTTAAATACTTCAACTATTCAAATCAAGAAGTTACAATTGGTCAAATGGTATAACTAAAGTACTCGTAAAACGTGAATACTTAGTTAGTCACTAACATATTTATGAAGATACCGAAAATGAAAAATTCAATGATTATTAAAAAATTTCTAGTCATAGAGCAAGTATAAAGAATTACACTAAAAATACTAATATGAATCATAGGATTAGATTAACTAAGATCACTAACCTGGCCTAATGAAATAAGAACTCGCTATTTTAGTTAGTTTATTCAAAATCATTAACTAGTTCATTATGGAATTGATTGATTTATTTCCAGTCTAATAAAATAAAAAACATTAAAGATTCAAGTTTTTCAGTAAGCAACAAGGGTGGGGTTCTTAAACCTTTCGATGTATTTTAGTACATGTAAATTAAATGTAGAACGACGAAAATAGGCAGAAATAGAAATGTAGGGTCTTTTTGATTCTTTATGTTATAGAGTTCAACCAATTTAATTGCTAGGGCACGGCGTATTCTATAGATTTGAATAAGAAAGAGAAATAAAAGTATCAATATCAATCAATACAAATTTTTCTTTCTTACGAATATTGTATGGACTAGAAAAACCATTTTCTTTTTGAAAAAAAAAAATCATATATCCTTTTCTTCTAGTAATATTTTATGCAATTTTCACATATCTTTCACCTATCTACATTTATATGAAAATAATATTATCTAGAGAATAAAAAGAACAATTCGTTTTGAACAATAGATGTCTTTCACATCCAACTATAATAATGAGTAACCTCTTCATTTTTAAATGGCAGTTCCAAAAAAACGTACTTCTATATCAAAAAAGCGTATTCGTAAAAATATTTGGAAACGGAAGGGATATTGGGCAGCGTTAAAAGCTTTTTCGTTAGGGAAATCTCTTTTGACCGGAAATTCAAAAAGTTTTTTTGTGCGACAAACAAATAAGTAATAAAACGTTGGAATAATCTGAATTGATTTGACTCGAAAAAAGGTCCATTTCATAATTAAAAATGAACAATTTACATTACCTATTGTTATTATTGTTGGGCTAATCCATATGAAATGGACCTTTCTTTTCTCCTATGATATGTGGAATAAGAATTCTTCTGTTTAATGAATTCTACAACTAATACTTTTTTTGTTTGAAAAAAGAATAAAGACAGGATACAAGGTTTTAACCCTCTTTTAGTATGTTTTTTCATTTCCAAGGTGGGGAGTTTTATTTTCCCCATCGAACTATTTGTTACAATTCCAATAATAAATAAGAAAATTATTTTTTCTCTCTATATCATATCTATAGAAGAGCAAATAGAAAATCTTTAGCTAAGTTAAAATTAATGAATTGTTGATACTAATTGATTCCATTTTTAAAACTTTTTGTGTAACTTTCGGACTTCTTAATTTCCTTTCTCTAAATTATTATATAGATCTCCCATATATCTTTCGCTTTCAACCCAATCAAAAAAGCCGTTAGCTTAGTTAGGATATTGTGTACGAAAAATGTGTCATTTTTAAATAATTCAAACAAAATGGGGTCTATTTTGTAAAAATGCATTTTTTTTTAGTTCGGTCGCGGTAGAAGTATCTAGTTACAAGAGTTCAATCTCAGGAAAGCATAACCTACATGAAAGTCTTAAATTAATTTAATAAACTGACACCCTAAATGAAAATAATGAACCTTCAAATCCCTATTTGAATGAATTTGGATTTATCAGTTTAAATCTTTCCTAAAAAACATTGCATTGAATTTACTCCTCCAAT